GAACGGTTATCTTGATTCATTAGAAATTGGACAGGTAAGGAAATTTCTTGTTGAGTTACGTACTTATTTAAAAACGAATAAACCGCAGTTCCAAGAAATCATATCTTCTACCAAGACATTTACCGAGGAAGCGGAAATCCTTTTGAAAGAGGCTATTCAGGATCAGATGGAACGTTTTCTACTTCAGGAACAAGTATAAAGAAAGTGATTACTTTGAATCTTGATCAATCTTTCTATTAATTAGAAGCTTTCTATATAATCTTTAGAATATGCTTTTCTATTATGATCTTATGACTTTATAGTTTCTAATAAACTTTATTATTTATTATCAATTCTAAATTTAATAAATAACTAAAAAAAACTTCTTAATTTATAAGAAGTTATCCTTAATATAAAGATAAAAACGAAAATCTTTAAACTCTATAACGAAAATCTTTAAACTCTATATTTATTATATATAGTTATCTATCTTTTATTCTATATATATTCTATAATAATAATAAAAATAGTATCTATTTTACTATTAATATACTTCTACTATATACTATATAATTGTACATTAATTTACAATTTCATTTATATAATTTGATATAGAATTTGAATTTCTATAAGAAATTGTAGAAATTACATATTAATTATTTCTTTAATATATATTAAAGAAATAATTAATATGTAATAAGAGCGCCTCTTATTCAAGTTATTCAAAATATCATATCTTTCGTGACATAGAAATAGAAAATATATATATATGGAAATAAACTGCGTCCAATAGGATTTGAACCTATACCAAAGGTTTAGAAGACCTCTGTCCTATCCATTAGACAATGGACGCTTTTCACTCCAATTTTCATATTTCTTGTTCGGAAAAATAGTTGAAAGAATTCCAAGAATTTAGTATTCAAGTCAATGATGCATTACATTAATTCGATTCATTCAATTTTTTTATTTAATATTTTAATAATATTAATATTTCATTTTTAGAATATTAAAGATTATAACGATAAAGTAAAAGCGGGTAGCGGGAATCGAACCCGCATCGTTAGCTTGGAAGGCTAGGGGTTATAGTCGACGTTGATTCATCATTTTTAACGTCTCTAATTCAAAACTGAACGTGAAACTTTGGTTTCATTCAGCTCCTTTATGGAAGATGGATAAATTCACAGATTCAGACATGAACGAAATAAAAAAATCCGACCCATAACGTCTATGTCAGCTTTTATGTTTAAATCTATTCAGAACAACCCGCTTTCTAGACGATCCCTATAGAAAGGAGGGGGTTTATATTCTAACAATCTTTCTAGTTACTTCGTTCTCTACTTCTATTTGAAAGAATCCTTAGGAAAAGTATTTTGTTTCCACCGAGCTAAAACAATTTATCGATGTCTTTAGTAAACCAAAGACATTGTTTAATAGCTGTTTTGCTTCAATTCCCCCTATAGAAATGAAAAATTGAAGATTTAGTTACGATTAGAAATACACTTTTTATCTTTATCCATGGGTCCTTTACTCATACTCATTCAATTGGAAGTATTTATCCAATAAAAAAAAATTATGTTTCGTAATCTCATAATCCAATTTTTCAATTTAAAATTGATTCTTGGATACAAATCACGAGAATGTATATTCTTCCTCGAATTTTTCATTGAGAGGTAAAGGATTCAATCCTTTTAAGAACTAAAGTTTTTGTTCGAAATGAATATTAATCAAACCGAAAGACCCTTTAACTATATAAGGGGTTATAGAACGAATCACACTTTTACCACTAAACTATACCCGCTACAATCCGATTATTGTATATAAATGGACCTTTTGTCGACCCTAATCAAAACTAAAACAAAAGATCAGAAAAGAATCATGAAAACTAGAGCGTTTACCTTTTGTATCAGAGGACCTAATGAGATTAGGAAAAGGGGATTCATTTCACTTTAATAACAAAATAACTAAATAACAAGTGCTTTTTTGCCCGAGGTTTTGTCTCGAACTTAAGCCATAACACAAAAATGGGTTGTGGCAAGAAACGAGAGTTCCCTTTTTCTTATTTAAACCGGAATAAAAGGACTAACTAAGAAAGAAATGGCACTTTGATTCGATACCATTTGATTATATATCATAAAAATTGAAAAGGTTCTTTTTGTTTATCGCAATAACAAGCAATTTTTTTTTTTCTTTATTTATTTTTTTTTTTTTTCAAATTTAATAAATCTTTTGATTTATGATTTGTTGGAACAAAAGGGCGGGCCCGGCTAAGTACTGACCAGGCCGGGCCGTGGAACTAAAAAGCCCCTTCGGACGAAATCACGAAATCAAAAAATAAGAGTATATACTATGACGGGCGTTTTCAAGCCTTATTTTTTATAATGTAACATAGTATTATCCTTTTTCAATTGAGAGGAGAGATGGCTGAGTGGACTAAAGCGTCGGATTGCTAATCCGTTGTACGAGTTTTTCGTACCGAGGGTTCGAATCCCTCTCTTTCCGTTTTCATTGATGACTTGGCATTTTCTTTCGAATTTATCGCGAGCTCTTTTTTATTATATTATTTTTATTATTATTATATAGTTAAAGAAGTGGAATAGATAAAATCTTACTAATAACAGTTTAAAATCAAGCAAAGAAAACCTTATCTTTTATTCTTCACGTCCAGGATTACGTCCTGGATCATTAGACAGGAATCCGAAGATAAAGAGAGAAACAAAGAATATCACTACCGTGTAAACAAATAGTTTGAGAGTAAGCATTACACAATCTCCAAGATTTTTTTTAGGAAAAAAGAGAATAGATTCTCCACTTTTATACCACATACCCTACCCTTTTTTATTTTGACACCAAGAAATAAAGTGGGGTGATCCGGATTTGTCGCGGTTGTACAAGAATTTCAATATTTGAATTGAGAGTGTAAGACGTATCTGATCTTATCAATTCCACGAATTTTTTTCGAATAAATCATGAATTTGTCTGGGACTTTATTAAAAATATCATCGAAAACTTACAGCAGCTTGCCAAACAAAGGCTAAGAGAAAAAAGAACAGGGGTATTACTGGCATAACATCTACAATTGGATTCAAAAAAGCGTAGGCTTCGGGCAATTTGGCGACGAAAAAACTACTGGAATAAAGAGCAGAATTAAGGTAGATACAGATCAAACTTAAAATATTAAGCATAACAAACATTTTGTTTTTGGGGATAATTGTATTTATTTTGATTGAGTTATTAATAAATTGAATCGAGTTTTTTATTATTATATTTTATTATTATAAATAGGGTATTATTGAATAAATAGGGTATTATTGATAGACGAAAAAAAAAATGAATAAAAATAAATAAGATAGACCAAAAAACTTTCTTTGATTTGAACTCACCCAATCAAAAATCCTTCTATATCTCAAATCAAAAGAGAATAGAATAAATCATACTTTCGTACAATATCTTAATTGAATTATATGTAATGATCAATAAATTCAGTTTAATTCTATGTCTACATGTATAGTCTACATGTATAAAAATTCTAGTAATCCATTTTAGAAATAATAGATATTTAGACTGGAGTTGACGAATAACCCGTACCAATATTAGTGTTTATTAGTGTCGAATAGAAATAAATGGGGCGTGGCCAAGTGGTAAGGCAACGGGTTTTGGTCCCGCTACTCGGAGGTTCGAATCCTTCCGTCCCAGAGCATACCCCGTCTATATATATTATTATATAATGTGATCATTATATTAACATTCTATTAATATAATATAATATATTTGTAATTTTTTTTTTGATATATATAAAATATATCATAATAAAATATATATAAAAGATTGCCTTTTCGAACAGCCTTCTGTATTAAGAGTAGAATATTGGTATAGAATGTGATTATTATTTTTTTTTTTCATAATCCGCGGAATCATATCTTTTTCACAAATTTAATTGAGTTCAAATAACACGCAAACGATTTTACAGTATAAATCAGTATAAATATGAAAAAATAACAACATAAAATTTCTCCCTTACATCAGTGTTTTTTTATCTATCTTTTTTTAATCACAGATGGTTTAATCCAATATGAATTTCTCTCTCTCTTACTGATGATAAAAAACGAAAGGTCCTTGCTGTAAAACTTTATGTTATGCAAAATGCAAATAATTATATCGGATAGGAGATTTTTCAATCAATTCAATCTTTGTAACGAACTCCTATGAGTTCTTGGTACTTGAAGAAGTGTGAAATTGTTGAATTTATGCTACCACTATTATGTTACTTGAAGATACAGATTCAAAATAACTTGTTTCTTCCTTCGTATTATATTTATTTATTCGTGTTATATTAGTTAGAATTTAGTTAACTAATTTGATTTTTACAATAATCGAAAAATATTCTCAAATTTAGAATAATATAAATAAGAAAATAGAAATAAAAAAAAAAAAAAATTCTTTTTATAGAATTTCCAATATTAAATTCTATTAATCTCTATCCGAACTAATGATTATTCATGATTCCATAATTGAATCAATTACATATGGGTTCCAAACTGAAGGAATGTTATGGTAAAACTTCGTTTAAAACGATGTGGTAGAAAGCAACGTGCGACTTGAAGGACATGATCCGCTGTGGAGTCTTACATCCACCATTTTTTTATATATTATATAGGAATGAAAGTGCTCTTGGCTCGACATCATTTGTTCTGTTCCGCTGTAACTCTCTTTTTTTGGGGGGTATGATATAATATAGTATAGGATGGAGCTCGAGTAGAAAGTATTGATTTATTTTTCAGGGGCAAGAATCTAGGGTTAGTATCAATCAATAAATTGGAACAGCTTCGTAAGTATATTTTCGATACATAAACTTAAAGGGTCCTATTCGAGAAACTTTCCAATTCAAAAGGAAAGTTTGTTGAAATTGGTAAAACTCTTTCGATCAAATCAAAAGGAAAGTGTATTACGCAGGAATCAAACATTCGTATGATTCTTTGACAGAAAGAAATCACAAAAAATGGTATGTTGCTGCCGTTTTGAAAGGATTTAAAGATCACCGAAGTAATGTCTAAACCCAATGATTCAAGGCAAAGATCCTGGAACAAGGAAATACCATTTTCAATTGTCTTAACAACTAGATCAGAAAAGAATCAAAATGGATTCTAAAGAAGACAGACAATTAAAGGGTTAGAGACCGCTCAATAGATGAAATATCTAAAAGGTTTCTCTTTTGAGTTATTTCAGAGTTATCCAACTTGAGTTATGAGGGTGCAAATACGACTAATTTTCTTTTTTGTTGGGTAAGAATAAGAAAAAATTACTAAAATCAATAGTCTAATTAATTTGATGATTTTTTTTTATGGATATATATTTGATATTGTAATTCTATACATAGACATAATTTCTAATTTTCTCGAGCCGTACGAGGGGAAAACTTCTTATACGTTTCTAGGGGGGGTATTCTTCATCTATCCCAATGAGCCATTTATCGAATCGTTGCAATTGATGTTCGATCCCGACGAGAGGGAAGAGATCTTCGTAAAGTGGGTTTTTATGATCCGATAAAGAATCAAATCTATTTAAATGTTCCTGCTATTCTATACTTCCTTGAAAAAGGCGCTCAACCTACAGGAACTGTTCATGATATTTCAAAAAAGGCGGGGGTTTTTACGGAACTTCGCCTTAATCAACAAACAAAATTCAATTAATAAAATAAATATAGAAAAAAAGATCAAGTGAATAAATAAGAAATGACGTAGAAGTAATGGGGTCTATAGACATAAAAATTTGACATTACCCCCGTTTTCGTTGGAACTCTATGAACAAAAAAAAAAACAAAGGACTAAATCTGCTTATTTTAGTTATTGAATAAACCTCATTTATTTTTCTACTTCTCCTCCGTCTTCCTTAATTTAGTCTTCCACCTATATTATATAGTGCCAATCCAACACAAGTCCTTCGTTTTTTTTTATATTTCAATTTAAATAATTTGAATTTGATTCATTTTAATTGATTGAAATCGGAATTGTTAGTTCGATTTAGAATTTGTTTTCTCTTTTGTATACGTATGCTTTTCTCAATATTCATATTGACAACAGTGTATCAAATAAATATAATCCGATCGTGGATAAATGGATCTATTTATCCCTGTTCCATAGATTTTATTTCATTCAAATAATAGGCTCTTATATTTTCTGTCATACAAGAAGTCTTTTTTGATTAAGATTTTAATCAATTAAACTCGATATATACTAATTAATGGATAATATAAGAGAAGAGAGACAAGAGGCGGTCTATAAATATTTGAAAATCTTTGATTTTATCCTTATTTTATCTTTTATTTGAGAATTTTTTGTATTTTCGTCGGATTTGTTCATTTTTATTATGTTCAGTTAGAGTTTTTTTTTTTTCATTTTTTTTTTTTAATGGTTTGATTGTGTTGTACCATTCAATTTCGTTATTTATTGGGATTCTGATTGTATCTACACATTCTAATTTGTTTATTTGGGTTGCTAACTCAACGGTAGAGTACTCGGCTTTTAAGTGCGGCTAGCATCTTTTACACATTTGTATGAAGCAACAGATTCGTCCATACCATCGGTAGAGTTTGTAAGACCACGACTGATCCTGAAAGGAATGAATGGAAAAAGCAGCATGTCGTAGGATAATTCTGAGAATATTTCATTCTTACTGAATAGGTCCAAAATCTTATTTCAATTGTTTAAATTCACTTAAAAAAAAAAAAGAATTTTTTGGGGGGGGTCGAATGAATAAATGGGTAGAGCCTTACTAGAGGTTCCAATTCTAGGGAAATAAAAAGTAACGAGCTTCTGTTCTTCATTTTTGAATGATTACCCCATCTAATTAGACGTTAAAAATATATTAGTGCTTGATGCGGGAAAAGCTTTTCCGATGAGTGGATTAGAAATTTCTTATGAATCCTAACTATTAGCTATTCCCCTTTATGGGGTAGAGATAAATGTGTAGAAGAAGGCAGTATATTGATAAAGAGATTTTTTTTTTTCAAAATCAAAAGAGCGATTGGATTGATAAAATAAAGGGCTTCTAACTATCTTGTTATCCTATAAATGAACATAAATCTATTATATGGAAAGGGGGGTTTGGAGAGTCCGTTGATGAGTTTGACTTGTTTCCGAGGTATCTAATTTTTTCTTACTATAATATAAATACCTTGTTTTGACTGTATCGTACTATGTATCATTTGATAACCCAATAAATCACCTATTTCTTTTCTGATTCAAATTGAATTTTAAATGGAAGAATTTCAAGGATATTTAGAATTATATAGATCTCAGCAACATGACTTCCTATACCCACTTATCTTTCGGGAGTATATTTATGCACTTGCTCATGATCGTGGTTTAAATAGATCCGTTTTGTTGGATAATGTAGGTTATGACAAGAAATCTAGTTTACTAATTATAAAACGTTTAATTAGTCGAATGTATCAACAGAATCATTTTATTATTTCCCTTAATGATTCGAATCAAAATAAATTTTTTGGGTACAACAAAAATTTGT